GTTTAGTTTTAACCATGTTAATGGGCCCACATTTTTGGTTTATAGAGAATCAAAGTTTATTTACCAACAACTCGCGAAATGCTATTGTTCTTACATATAATTTTTTTTTCAGAAGTAATTCGCGAAATCATGCACCTTTCGTCCCTAGTTATAAACAAAAAAGAGGTACAGCTGGTTAAATCCAACCTATTCTTGAAATAAACAACCCGCACGCACTCCCTTTCCAAAAAAGATCAATACACCAATAACTACACTGAGATTTATTAGATTTGTTGCTAAAATATTGGTATTAACCCCGAAACTCTCGGCAGATGGCCAGTGACCCAAGAAAACGAAAGAATCGGTTACATTTTTCATACGATCTCCTTTTATAGATAAACTAAAAAAATCATTGTATTGCTTCACTTATTTACTACTTCTAAATAGAAAATAGGTTAAAAATGAATTTCATGAATTTTCGTTTTTCAATTGAAATTCCCAATAACAAGAATACTTCATTTTTATATTTATTGTAATTAATTGAAATAAAATAGAATTAGTTACAATTAGGTACTAGGTTTCCTGTGAATTGCGAAATAGTTCCTTTATTGGAGCACTTCTGTTTTGCTTTGGACTAAGTAAGGGGAAGGAAGGAAGAAAACGAGTGGGGTAACACTAATTCTTCATCTTCAAATCAGCCCTTCCCTTGGATTTTTTTTTGAATACATTAAGTAATTCTGTCAAGACGAAATATTAACTTAAATATAATGTGAAAAAACAACCTGCATGTCCACGACCATAAAGGAAATACATATTTCTCATGTTTTTTTCCTTTTCTCAGATTAAACAAAAGGATTTGCAAATAAAAGGGCTAATGCTACAACCAATCCATAAATTGTTAAAGCTTCCATAAAAGCTAAACTAAGTAATAAAGTACCTCGTATTTTTCCCTCGGCCTCGGGCTGTCTCGCAATACCTTCTACAGCTTGGCCTGCAGCAGTACCTTGACCAATTCCAGGTCCAATAGAAGCAAGCCCTACAGCCAATCCAGCAGCAATAACGGAAGCGGCAGAAATCAGTGGATTCATGATAGATAAGTTCCTCACACAAAAAAAGAAATGGTTAATGATACAATCAACCAAAGAATTAGGACTTAAAAAATTGTAATATTCATAGAGTAGAAAAAAAAAATACCGAATTTTAATTATAATATATATATTATAATTATTAAATAAATTCATTTAATATTTTTGAATCATTAGTAAAGGCTTCATCTTTTTAAATTACTAATTGAAAAGTTTTTTTGAATCAATTCAACTTACTGCATTTCTTTTTTTTTAAGCCTTCTTCGATCTTTTTCTTTAGTTTATCTGTTTATTTTTTTTTTTTTTCACGGTTATAAATGAAACAAACCGAAAGACCTTGGTTGGTAGCTCTAGCAAAATTCAAGTAGTGCAAATAAAATATTCGTTGATATATAACTTGTCAATATCTAATATCAAATATACATGTGTTTCTTACATAACGTAAACCGCCTATATGTATCTTATGTATTTTAAATTCAATGGAATTTTAGAATCATTCTTCGAAACATCTAATCTAAAAAAATTAACCTATAATCATTAGATTCCACGTATCTGGCGCAACCACTCTCTACTAAACCAACTCCTTTTTTTTACACATCTCGTCATAATATATTTTTTCTATTACCATTAGAGTCTATCAAGATAGAATCTAATGGTAATAGAGTTTCTTGAGCGACACACGATTGGATCTAAACTTAAAAATCGACTCTTCCTAAGACTAATCAATGATGACCCTCCATGGATTCGCCTATATAAGCTGCGGCTAAAGTTGCAAAAATAAGAGCCTGAATCCCACTTGTAAATAATCCGAGGAACATGACAGGTATAGGAACCACTAAAGGGACTAAAGAAACAAGAACAACAACTACTAATTCATCCGCTAATATATTTCCAAAAAGTCGAAAACTAAGTGATAGAGGTTTTGTGAAATCTTCTAAAATGTTAATGGGTAAAAGAATTGGAGTTGGTTGAATGTATTTACCAAAATAACCTAAGCCTTTTTTTGTAAGACCCGCATAGAAATAGGCTACTGACGTGAGTAAAGCTAAAGCAACAGTAGTATTTATATCGTTCGTGGGTGCGGCTAACTCCCCGTGAGGTAACTGTATGATTTTCCAAGGCAAAAGGGCCCCTGACCAATTAGAAACAAAAATAAATAGAAACATAGTTCCAATAAAAGGAACCCAAGGGCGATATTCTTCTCCAATTTGAGTTTTGCTCACGTCTCGAATGAATTCGAGGACATATTCAAAGAAATTCTGACCACCTGTCGGAATGGTTTGTGGATTCCGAACAGCTATAGCAGCTGACCCTAGTAAGATCGCAATTACAACCCAAGAAGTTATAAGTACCTGGCCATGGATTTGGAAACCTCCTATTTGCCAAAAAAAATGTTGACCTACTTCCACACCAGACATATTATAGAACCCCTTTAGTGTGTTGGTTGAATATGATAGAATATTCATATTGTCCTCTGACATAAATGTAACTAAAAAAAATTATTTTGATTCAACCATCTCTTTCTCGACTTGTCTACTTTAGTTTTATTTAATTTATTTTGTTTAGGATACCTATTAATAACATAATATCCCCAGTCCTTTAATTGTTTTAATTGTTTTTGAGTTTGATATTCAGGTTAATAGTAACCAATTCTAGTTTAAATTTGGGGAATTTTTTTGTGGATTTCATAAAAAAATCAGGGATTTCTTACATAGCTAGAACGACCTTCACAAATAGCAAATACTAGCTTGGTAAGAATTAATCGGATTGAGGATATAGCATCATCGTTTACCGGAATCGAAATATCGGCGAGGTCCGGGTCACAATTTGTATCGATTAAACAAATTGCTGGAATTCCCAAAGTAATACATTCTCGAAGGGCCGTATATTCTTCTTGTTGATCAACGATGATTACAATATCAGGTAACTCTGTCATATATTTAATCCCGCCCAGATATGTTTGCAAGTGAGATAATTGTCTCTTCAACACCGCGGCATCTCTCTTCGGGAGACGGGCGAGTCTCCCCGCCTTTTGTTCCATTCTTAAGTCCCTAAATTTATGAAGTCTTGTTTCTGTAGTGGACCAATTCGTTAACATACCGCCAAGCCACTTTTTATTAACATAATGACATCGAGCTCTTATTGCAGCCCATGCTACTGAGTCAGCTGCTTTATTTTTTGTCCCAACAATTAAAAATCTTTTTCCTCGACTTGCTGCCTCAAAAACTAAATCACAAGCCTCTGATAAAAAACGAGCAGTTCTGGTAAGATTTATAATATGAATACCCTTGCATTTTGCAGAGATATAAGGTGACATTCGAGGATTCCATTTTCGAGTACCGTGACCAAAATGAACTCCCGCCTCCATCATCTCTTCCAAATTTATGTTCCAATATCTTCTTGTCATTTCTCCACACACACTTCGAACTCTTTTTTTTTATAAAGAGATGAGGTATCCTGAAATAAATAATTGTTCCAACGGAACCTTCTTTTTTAACGTGGATTGACAATTGATGGCCAAATCAAACCATAAATTCTTTTCTATTCGTTATATATTTTTTTTATTACATTAGTTTATTCAATTAATTAAATAACAAAGATAAATAAAAAATCTCTTATGTTAAATCCCAAAAATCATTATTGTTTTGATCTATGACCTAAATTCTTTGAAAAACAAGAATCCAAAAATTCTCTGTGGTAAAACAAAATATCTCCTTCGAATAGATTCTTGTTTTTTATTTTCAAGGGAATGCTAATGCTCTTATGTTGGTTTGAACGGTGGACGAATCCCTTGAATCCAGTACCGACGGGTATCATCCCCCCCAGAACAACGTTTTCTTTTAGTCCTTTCAACCAATCAATACGGCCTCGAAGAGCAGCTTTTGCTAAAACTCGAGCAGTTTCTTGAAAACTTGCTTCGGATATAAAGCTTTGAGTATTCAGAGATGCTCTCGTTATTCCCAATAAGAAAGTTCGGTAACAGATCGCTTCTTCCAAAGCGCGCCCCACCCGTTCTGCTCGAAACAATCCAATAAGTTCTCCGGGCAAAAAAACATTAGACATTCCATCCTCTGAAACTAAGGCTTTGGATGTTATTTGCCGTACAATAATTTCGATATGCCTATTATGGATCTGCACCCCTTGGGATCGATAAACCTTTTGGATCTTATTAACCAAAGAGATACGACTTTGCGCTATAGTTAGCTCAGCTCCAACTAAGAATCCCCACGGAATTCCAAGACTTTTTTTTATACGCTCGTTCCAAACATTAATCCTATTTTCTAGATTCATTGATATTGAATCAACCGAACGAACTTCTAAGACTTGTTCCACTTTTGGCAGACCTTGCGTTATATCCCCAGACCGCGATTTTTCATATATAAATGTAACTAAAGTATCCCCTTCATAAATGAGTTTCCCATAATGACCATGAACAGTTGCTCCTGGGGTAGCCAAACGGGGCTTAGCCGATCTTATTACTACAGAATCAAACTGAACAATTAGAACTTGACCCGATTTTAAGTGCAGTCCATTTTTGATTATACATACATTTTCACAAATAAATTGCCCAAGACACATTTTTGTAGATGTCTCGTCACAAAACAGGTAATGAAGAAAATACCAATGCAAATTGAATGGATTCAAAATGATGGTACTACAAAAATCGGGGTTATAAATTCTTCCCTTTTCATCTATTAAATAATATTGACATTTAAGGACTTGTGATTGAAAGGTTTGTTTTAAATTGTAAAATTGTAAATAAATATTTACCAATATCTGATTATGAGTTATTAAATGGTAAAAAAAAAAATAATTCGCAAATTGAAGGACTGTTCCTAAAGGACCCAATGAGTTCTTAATTGGAATTGGGCGATCTTTTTTAATGGATTTCTTGTGATATTTTACACCGTTGATTGTGAAGGGACCCATTCGAAA